TCGAATATAATACAAATAAAAAAATATAAAATAAAAAAAAAATAAATAAACGAATAATAAAATATTTATATATTATTATTATATGAATATTATATTCATTATAATAATAATAAAATAATAAAGAAATTCGAATGGTTATATATTGAAGATCGAATGCTTAGAGTGAATGATTCATAAACAAAAACTCTATGGAATCGTGTATGTAAGACGGAAAGATCCTTTGAATCCAATTCTAATTATTAGATTATATTGACAATTTCAAAAAACTGTTCATACTATATTCATAGTATGATGGCAGTTGGGCACCTATGCCCCCATCGTCTAGTGGTTCAGGACATCTCCCTTTCAAGGAGGCAACGGGGATTCGACTTCCCCTGGGGGTAGGGTACTACATAAGGAAGTTAATCATGGATCATCAATAAGCCTAAATTTGAATTGATTCTTCCTGGGTCGATGCCCGAGCGGTTAATGGGGACGGACTGTAAATTCGTTGGCAATATGTCTACGCTGGTTCAAATCCAGCTCGGCCCAATAATTCGCTCATCCACTATGAGATGAAGATATTTGCCCTCCAGAAACGGAGGATAGGCGGAAGAAAAGAGTCCAAATTTATCCTATAGATTCCATTTTTTTATTTGTTTGCTCGATTTATTTGTTCTGGGAAATTTGGATCATGATTATTATCATGATTCATATCACGATCTTTACTTTAAGTATAAATATTTAAGTATAAAATTTAAGTATAAAGATGTATTCTCAATCGATTTTGAAATAAGGAAAAATTACGAGTAATTCATGTTGTTCTCACTAAAGTGCATATTCATGCGGATATCACGCGTCTCCGTTCCAACACGAAAATTCTAAATAGAAATGTTTTGAATCAAATCATAAAAAAATGGATACTGTAGGTATTAGTTCCCTGGGATTGTAGTTCAATTGGTCAGAGCACCGCCCTGTCAAGGCGGAAGCTGCGGGTTCGAGCCCCGTCAGTCCCGACAGATCCGATAACCAATATATATATAATTTATCAATTCATCTTTCCACTCTCTGGGAAAAGGAAGACAGTCGAATTTCACTTTGCAATAGGGATTCTTATTCTTATGATTCTTAGTTCTTTTTTCTTTCCTTTTTCTTTTTGCATTTATTTCTCACCTACAAATTTTCATTACATCAACTAGGACTGGTTGCTGGGAGAGATATGTGAATTAGTACTAGCACCCCCTTTTTTATTTGTAAGATCATACGTAGGATTCCAAAACATATTAGGTCTGGCTTTTCAATTTCTCGCGTCTATCTAATGGAATAGAGTCCCATATGCTTCTCGGGAGTACATACACAAATGGAATTCGTTTCTTGTACAATACACAATTTTTTTTATTATAGTTACCCTGACAAAATACTTTTTCAGATTAATCCTATCTCTCTTTCTGTCTCCGATTTTGTGCCATCTCAATCACTAAGACTAACTAATTTCAATTTGAAACATTCTATCTCATTCAAATTGCACGTTTAACTTTTCATATATGCGCCCGAGTACAACCCAAGAAAACAGGAGAGGATATTAATAAAAGAAAGATCAAACAAGGATCTTGCCTTTTTAGACCTTTTTCGGGGTAATGAAGAATCTTTTTTTCCTTCTTTATTTTTTTTTTTTTTTTTTTGATTCAGTATGGATAAAAGATTTTCCTATGTTATACTATTCAATTCGCGACGGCGAATTGATATGATAGCTCAGATATTGTTATTCATGATATTAATCCGATTCAATACCATCAAGATGTAATTCATCCCATTGAATTTACAGGCGAAAAATTGATCATCTCTATGGGATTAAATCCCGAGTTATTGCGAAGTAAAAAAACGATGAGATTATGGAAGTCAATATTCTCGCATTTATTGCTACTGCACTCTTCATTCTAGTTCCTACTGCCTTTTTACTTATTATCTATGTAAAAACGGTTAGCCAAAATGATTAATTTGAATGAAACTTGATCTCTTTATCAATGATTGAAAAAATGGAAATAAAAAAGGATTCCAATTTCGTTTCTTAAATGAAATGAGCAGGCTAGAATCAGCAGTATTCGATGAAATTGGATAGTATGGTAGAAAGATTCATATATTTCTTTCTACCATGCTATACTATCTATTTATCTATTAGATTAGTGTTTTTTTTGTAGTGTAGAAAGTTGTGCTATACTATAAATAAAGATAAATACTTAATTTTATATAGATCAATCTACAATATGTATCTTCTGTTATGTACATAGGGACCCCAATTCTATTTTTGGCTACATCTATTTGATCGATTTGTATTGATTCTGATCAATCCGAAATAATCGAAAGGCAACTCTTACTTTTATTTTACATACAGTTCGAATTCCTAGATTTCGGATTATTTCAAATAGAAATCCAAGTATCCACCGAAAGAATCAAAGAAAGAAAAATGGTATGGGTATAACATATACTATATTAATAAAAAAAATCAACGTTAGTATTAGTAATAGTAATCTTTTTTTATCATTTCCAAGAAGTAAAGTAATTAAATTGATTGACTGGTTGATAGATGATCCAAAGAGTTCTATGGTATGTAAACTTCTTCGAATTTTGAAAAGAAATAGTAAACCTCATTAATTGAATTTGTAACACTTAAACCATGATATGAAATGAGTCGATAAAGCACAAATCCGGTTTCTAAAATAATAAAACAAGTGGTAAGTGCCAAATCTGCGACTCGTCCGGGTCAAGATCTTATTATGTGTATATCTTGTTGAACAAGCACTATATCTATGTTCTTTCCTTTAGAAAGTAGGTATCCGCTTAATATTAATAACAGAACGGCGGCTTTCTCTTGTATTTGGAGAAAGAGGAAAACAAAAAAGGGGGTCTGCTGTTCCCCGTTGTCCCTATATAATTTGTATAAGAGTCCGTTCGGCGAAATAGAGAATTTAGAAAAAATCCGAAATATATTTCCTATCATCTACATTTCCTTTCGAAATATAAACATGGGAATTATTAAAATATCTCTTTGATTGACATTATTATCTTTAAAAACACTTTGCGGAACAATCTATAAAACAATTGATACAGTTTGATTCCTCATACTCAAAACTCAATTAGTTAAGTAGTATTTCTAGAGTCCACTTCTTCCCCATACTACAAGTGAAAGGGAAAATGTAAAGACTACCATTAAAGCAGCCCAAGCGAGACTTACAATATCCATGTGAATTATGTCCCCTATCTCTATAAATATGAAGGAATTATTCCATTATTGTTCACTAATACTAATAATAGTAAAATCAATGATACAGAGTCAAAAAGGGATTCTTATTTCGGACTATTAATTAAATTTAATGAAGCAATTCAATAAATCCACATACATATAACAAATTCCTATACGATTTTTAACAGCCTATTCCACTCTTGACCGGCGGAAAAGAGGTTCTGAGCTTTTTTTTCTAAAAAAGCCAATTACCCAATCGAATATTAATCAAATACCTGAATACTCAGAGACTCCTTTGAGTGTGTATACAAAATATATTCCGCTTTTTCACAATTCCTAATTACGAACTAGTTAGATATCGCCTTCGGCTCTCTAATCGAATTCAAGGCTCAGTTAGTAACCACTACTTAGTATAATCTTCCCTTGAATCCTAGACACAAGGATTTACAGAACTTGAACTTTTGAGAACCCCAGATGCTTAGAATCGAGTAAGTACATATCAAGAGACAAGGGTCTCTCCTTCGGCTGGGGAATAATTAGGTGAGTTATAGGTTCTATCAGTCGATAAGGAATTTCGGGTCTTTTTTTTTTTTCATTAGAATCAGGCGACACCCAGATTCGAACTGGGGACCAAGGAGTTGCAGTCCTCCGCCTTACCACTCGGCCATGCCGCCAAAATGATACAAAATAGATGCAAATATGACCTCTTTGGGATGGATTACTGATTTTTTTTATTGTACTTGCATTTTGAATCCCTTTTCCCTACTTAATTCCCTTCACTACTAAAAAAATCTTTCCTCTTTTTAGGATCCATACTTTTGAAAATATATATATAGGCTTTCAGTCACAAAAGTAAAAATTAATGAGAAATTGAACCTTTAACTATAACTATAGTAAAAATTAATGAGAAATTGAACCTTTAACTATAACTATAGTAAAAATTAATGAGAAATTGAACCTTTAACTATAACTATAGTAAAAATTAATGAGAAATTGAACCTTTAACTATAACTATAGTAAAAATTAATGAGAAATTGAACCTTTAACTATAACTATAGTAAAAATTAATGAGAAATTGAACCTTTAACTATAACTATAGTAAAAATTAATGAGAAATTGAACCTTTAACTATAACTATTGACTTGACTGCGAATTTATGAACAACTCTTAGATTTTGATTTCAAATTAGGGTTCCCTAATGGCATAAGAAAATCCAAATGATAACTAATAAGTATTGCGTCTTTTCAATAAAAAAGAATCGTTATTATTTCTCCGCTTTTCTTTTTCTCAGTCTCAAATTCCATTATAGCAACAATTATGAGTATATGCAACCCCCGAAACCAGAACAGAAATTACACAGACAATCGAGTATCTTAATATATGATATATAGGTATCTGCTTGTGTTTAAGTTTACTATAAATAAATTAATAAAAAGAACCCGCTTTACACTCGTATTTTTCGAATTCTATGAAATAGTACTAAATAGGTAAAAATATCTTTTTTCTCTGCAAATCTTTTTTTCACAATACAATAGACAGGGCAAAAAGGGTTAAGTAACAAAAAAAAATCAACTCTATATTGTTTCTGATTATTCTGTCTTTATCTCGGCGAAGGGATCAAATCTTGCATCTGTTTTTTTGGTATCCAATCGAATAGGAATATGTAATATCATAATAATGGTAGAAATAGAACGAAGGGATATTCTCTACAAAATTCTATACTATACAAAATTCTATACTATAAATAAATCGAATTAAGCGTTAAGCCACATAATTTTTT